TCCATCATACATGATGGAGTTGCGAAAACTTCTGGATAGGTACCCTACATCGGAACTGAATTCTTTCTGGTTAAAGAATCTCTTTCTAGTTGCTCTGGAAAAATTCGGAGATTCTCTAGAAGAAATACGGGGTTCTGCTTTTGGCGGCAACATGCTATGGGGTGGTGGTCCCGCTTATGGGGTCAAATCAATACGTTCTAAGAAGAAATATTTGAATATCAATCTCATCGATATCATCGATCTCATAAGTATCATACCAAATCCCATCCATCAAATCACTTTTTCGAAAAATACGAGACATCTAAGTCATACAAGTAAAGAGATCTATTCATTGATAAGAAAAAGAAAAAATGTGAACGTTGATTGGATTGGTGATAAAATAGAATCCTGGGTCGCGAACAGTGATTCGATTGATGATAAAGAAAGAGAATTCTTGGTTCAGTTTTCCACCTTAACGACAGAAAAAAGGATTGATCAAATTCTATTGAGTTTGACTCATAGTGATCATTTATCAAAGAATGACTCTGGTTATCAAATGATTGAACAACCGGGAGCAATTTACTTACGATACTTAGTTGACATTCATAAAAAGTATCTAATGAATTATGAGTTCAATACATTCTGTTTAGCAGAAAGGCGGATATTCCTTGCTCATTATCAGACAATCACTTATTCACAAAACTCGTGTGGGGCTAATAGTTTTCATTTCCCATCTCATGGAAAACCCTTTTCGCTCCGCTTAGCCCTATCCCCCTCTAGGGGTATTTTAGTGATAGGTTCTATAGGAACTGGACGATCCTATTTGGTCAAATACCTAGCGGCAAACTCCTATGTTCCTTTCATTACAGTATTTCTGAACAAGTTCCTGGATAACAAGCCTAAAGGTTTTCTTATTGATGATATCGATATTGAGGATAGTGACGATATTGAGGATAGTGACGATATTGATCGTGACCTTGATACGGAGCTGGAGCTTCTAACTAGGATGAATGCGCTAACTATGGATATGATGCCGGAAATAGACCGATTTTATATCACCCTTCAATTCGAATTAGCAAAAGCAATGTCTCCTTGCATAATAGGGATTCCAAACATTCATGATCTGGATGTGAATGAGTCGAATTACTTATCCCTCGGTCTATTAGCGAACGATCTCTCCAGGGATTGTGAAAGATGTTCCACTCAAAATATTCTTGTTATTGCTTCGACTCATATTCCCAAAAAAGTGGATCCCGCTCTAATAGCTCCGAATAAATTAAATACATGCATTAAGATACGAAGGCTTCTTATTCCACAACAACGAAAGCGCTTTTTCACCCTTTCGTATACTAGGGGATTTCACTTGGAAAAGAAAAAGAAAATGTTCCATACTAATGAATTCAGGTCCATAACCATGGGTTCCAATGTACGAGATCTTGTAGCACTTACCAATGAGGCCCTATCGATTAGTATTACACAGAAGAAATCAATTCTAGACACTAATACAATTAGCTCTGCTCTTCATAGACAAACTTGGGATTTGCGCTCCCAGGTAAGATCGGTTCAGGATCATGGGATCCTTTTCTATCAGATAGGAAGGGCTGTTGCACAAAATGTACTTCTAAGTAATTGCCCCATAGATCCTATATCTATCTATATGAAGAAGAAATCATGTAACGAAGGGGATTCTTATTTGTACAAATGTTACTTCGAACTTGGAACGAGCATGAAGAAATTAACGATCCTTCTTTATCTTTTGAGTTGTTCTGCCGGATCGATCGCTCAAGACCTTTTGTCTCTACCCGGACCCGATGAAAAAAATGGGATCACTTCTTATGGACTTGTTGAGAATGATTCTGATCTAGTTCAGGGCCTATTAGAAGTAGAAGGCGCTCTGGTGGGATCCTCGCGGACAGAAAAAGATTCCAGTCAGTTTGATAATGATCGAGTGACATTGCTTCTTCGGCCCAAACCAAGGAATCCCTTAGATATGATGCAAAATGGATCTTGTTCTATCGTTGATCAGATATTTCTCCATGAAAAATACGAATCGGAGTTTGAAGAGGGGGAAGGAGAAGGAGTCCTCGACCCGCAACAGATAGAGGAGGACTTATTCAATCACATAGTTTGGGCTCCTAGAATATGGCGCCCTTGGGGCTTTCTATTTGATTGTATCGAAAAGCCCAATGAATTGGGATTTCCCTATTGGGCCAGGTCATTTCGGGGCAAGCGGATCATTTATGATGAAAAGGATGAGCTTCCAGAGAATGATTCGGAGTTCTTGCAGAGTGGAACCATGCAGTACCAGACACGAGATAGATCTTCCAAAGAACAAAGCTTTTTTCGAATAAGCCAATTCATTTGGGACCCTGCGGATCCACTCTTTTTCCTATTCAAAGATCGGCCCTTTGTCTCTGTGTTTTCACATCGAGAATTCTTTGCAGATGAAGAGATGTCAAAGGGGCTTCTTATTTCCCAAGCGGATCCCCCCACATCAATATATAAACGCTGGTTTATCAAG